AAAGGAAATGTGAAATTCTTGAGTAGTCTACTTCCCCTCAAATGATGAATCCCCTCAAAGGAATATCTTGGGACTCGTAAAGGATTTATTTGTCTATATATTGTATTGTTCCATTCGATCTTTTTTAGGTCTATACTCACCTCGATGGTTATGTGCCATGATATCCATTGAAGCATATATGCGATAGATAAGCTTCCGTAACCATGCCATATTCACTTGTGCTTGCCTGAACAGAATTTCTGTCTCAAACAAATGGAATGTCTAATTCCACAAAAAGTCTTTTTTCACGAGGTATAACTAACTATTCCTATATTATCTGTTACGGAATCGACCATGGATCAATTCCCCTTTTCTTTTTTAGTATTGAATGCACCCATATTTCTGAGCTTCATGTTCCTCCTCCCAAGATACATGTCAGAACCGGGGGCATCCCAATCAGATTAAATGGGATGACAGTTTCTCAGTCCAAATCTGTCAAATGAAAATTTAGATCAAATCACACATCGCAATATACTAGGCCCTCTAATTCCCTAAGGGGCTTATCTAAAAGATTCGCAATATAACTAGGAAGACGTTTCAAATACCACACATGAGTCACTGGACATGTCAGTTTGATGTATCCCATTTGGTACCTTCGTATCCGAGAATCAACAAATTCTACCCCGCATTCTTCACAAGATTTCGGGTCTTCTTTTTCAGCCCCAATCCCTCGGTAATTTCCACAAGCACAAATCCCGCTTTTTATAGGTCCAGAAATTCTTTCACAAAACAATCCATCTTTCTCCGGTTTATTAGTTTTATAATGAAAAGTATAGGGTTTTGTCACCTCTCCAACTATCTCTCCATTGGGTAGAATCTTTTCTGCCCAAACCCTGATTTGTTGAGGGGAAACTGGTCCAATTCGAAGTTGTTGATGTTTATACTGGTCGATCATAGAATAGAAATTCTGATTCATTGAGATCAAACTTCCTTCCTATTCATCTGGAAGTTCTTTTCAGATACAAGGAAATGGTTTAGTTCCAGGGACAAAGATCGTAGTTCTCGAACGAGCAATCGAAAAGATTCTGGAGCACCCTCTGGGTTAGGTACTATTGCTCCAATAATCGTAGCACCAAGTACTTCTTGACGAGCTCTAATATGATCAGATTTATAAGTAAGCATCTCTTGTAAAATATGAGCAACACCAAATCCCTCTAGAGCCCAAACTTCCATTTCTCCTACTCTTTGTCCCCCTTGTTTGGCCCTCCCTCTAAGGGGTTGTTGTGTAACAAGTGCGTAATGCCCACTGGAACGCCCATGGATTTTATCATCAACTTGATGAATTAATTTTAGGATATAGGACTTTCCTATTAGAACAGGTTGTTCAAAAAGATCTCCTGTTCTTCCATCAAATATTCTGCTTTTTCCCGGATATTCGGGTTCAAATACCCATGGATTTTTTGTTTGCTTACTGGCTTCATATAATTCAGAAAACACTAGTTTTCTTGAGGCCTCTTGCTCATATCTCTCATCAAAGGTCCCTATTCTATAATGTTTCTTTAGCAGATCCCCCGCTAACCCGAGCGAACATTCAAATATCTGTCCCACATTCATTCGTGAGGGGACTCCTAATGGGTTGAATACCATATCAACGGGCGTTCCATCTTGCAAATAGGGCATATCTTGTCTAGACAAAATCTTAGAAATTATACCCTTATTCCCATGCCTTCCAGCTACTTTATCACCTACTTTGATTTCACGTTTCTGTGAAATATATACACGAATACTTTCTGGATTAGAATTGGAAACCCCCTTTCTATGGATCCATCTCACATCAATAACTCGACCCCTTCCCCCTATAGGTAGTCTTAGAGAAGTTTCTTTTGAAGTGGATACCTGAATGCCAAGTATAGCTCGTAATAATCTATCCTCCGGGGCATATGACGATTCGCTCGCTGTCTGAGGTGTTAATTTACCTACTAAGATATCACCTGTTTCTATCCAAGATCCCAGCATCACAATCCCATTTCTGTCTAAATTTCGGAGTAAACGAGCCTCTAAATGCGGGATCTCCTTAGTGATTCTTTCAGGACCTTGACTTGTTACATGAGTCTGAATTTCATATTGACGGATGTGAAAAGAAGTATAAATATCTTCATAGACCAGACGTTCGCTAATGAGTACTGCGTCTTCAAAATTGTAACCTTCCCATGGCATATAAGCTACTAATACATTTTTTCCTAAAGCGAGTTCCCCACCAGCTGTAGCCGCACCGCCCGCTAGAATTTGTCCCTTTTTAATGTATTTACCCCGCTGAACCTGAGTTTTTTGATGCATACAAGTATTTTTGTTGGAACGTTTATACATAACTAATGGAATGCTTAGAGTATCCCCATTACTTGATAAGATGATCTTTTGAGTATCAGTAGAAATTATTTTTCCCTTGCGTTCGGCTATAGCTGAAATCCCCGAATCTAGAGCCGTTTGGCCTTCCAACCCAGTTCCAACAATGCACTTCTCGGACCGAGAAAGGGGAACTGCTTGGCGCTGCATATTAGAACTCATTAAAGCTCGATTCGCATCATTATGCTCGATAAAAGGAATGAGGGAAGCTCCAATAGAAAAATATTGGAAGGGAAAAATGCTTCTAAGATGAATCTCATCCCATGCAGTAGTTAGGAATTCTTGACGATATCGAGCTGGAACAACTTGTTGTTCTTGAATACCCCGATTCAAGGCCAAAGAATTTCCTGCTGCTACCATATAATATTCATCTCTATTTGGTGATAAATAAACCATCTGTGCCTCTTTTGATCTCTCAGATAATTCATAAAACGGACTCTCTATAGATCCCCAATAACCAACCTTCACATGAATAGCTAATGATCCCATAAGTCCAACATTGATTCCTTCGGACGTGTCAATTGGACAAATACGTCCATAGTGACTCGGATGTATATCTCGTATCCGAAAACTAGCAGTTCGCCCCGTCAATCCTCCAGGACCCAAATAACTCCATTTTCGCCCATGAACAATTTGTGTCAATGGATTAGTTCGATCCAAAACTTGAGATAAAGGGTGTAGGCCAAAAAACGATTCATAAGTAGTTGTTAATGAAGTTGAAGTGACCAAATTTTGAGGAGTCGGTATCAATTTATGCCGGATTGCTCCACATAGAGTTCCTCGAACCGTATTTTCTAAACGAACAAGGGCCAATCCGAATTGATCCTGTAATAGATCTGCTACAGAACGAATACGTTTATTTTTCAAGTGATTCATATCGTCAAGTGTACCCATTCCCAATTTCATTCCAATCAAATGATCCACAGCAGCCAATAGATCTCGTGGTAACAAAAATGTATTGTTTTGGGGTATATCAAGATTAAGTCTCCGGTTCATATTTCGTCGACCAATCTTTCCTAATTCACATCTTTGTTGAAAAAATTTCTTTTGTAAGTCCTTGCATAAGGACTCAGAAAATACCGGATCCCCCCCTACACAGGCAAATTGTTGATAAAACTCCAAAATAGCATTTTCTTTTGACCCAATCCTTCTTTTCTCTTTATCATTCGGGAAAGACAAGAATATTTCAGGGTAACAAACATTATCTAGAATTTCTCTTATATTCGAACCCATAGCTGATGATAGAACTAGAATAGATATTTTTTGTTTTCTACTTACACGGGCCCATATCCTTGCTTTTCTATCAATTTCTAATTCTGACCTTCCTCCCCAATCCGATATTATAGTACTGGTATAGACAGAAATTCCGTTATGTTCCAATTCTGAACGGTAGTAAATACCGGGACTTTGCAATATTTGGTTGATCAAAATTCGGTAGATTCCATTTACTATAGAGGTTCCAAAAGAATTCATTATAGGGATGTTTCCAATAAACACGGTTTGTTCTTGCATATTTCTACCGGTTTTCCAAATTAAGACCGCGGGTACATATAATTCAGAAGAATATGTGAGTGATTCATACACAGCATCTCTTTCTTTTATCAAGGGCTCTACCAATTGATATGTTTCCACAAATAATTGAAATTCAATTTCTTGATCTCTATCTTCAATTTTTTGAAACTTATGAAATTCTTCCGTCAAGCCCTGATTAATGAACCTACAAAATCCCTCAAATTGTATCTGACTAAATCCAGGTATTGTGGACATTTCCTCATTTCCATTCTGTAGCATCTTAATCTGAAGTTTCCTCTTTATTTCAAAGATCCCATTATTGGGGCTTGGCTCACTATTCATCGAATCGAGCCCTACCGATTAATCTAGCAATGATGGAATGGATATTCTGTTTACTGAATCACATAAAATTTTAGTCAACTCTATCCTTATATATCATACGTATAAATGGAAGCAAGACAGAGAAATGGAGGGCATTTTAATTTTAGATTTTAGATGCAAGTTTGAATTTGAGCTTAAGCCAGGTACAAATAGAAAGAAATGGAAATTGATAAAGCATTCCTGGGAAAAATTCTGTTACTTAGGCTGATGGAGTCTTTTATCGGATATCAAAATTGATCCAATTTTTACCTAATTATTTTATTATGATATTACGATCAGGGTACAAAAAAAGAAAAAATCAACGAATTCCGGATTGAATATGCCCTCTATGAATAAGATAAAAACAGAAGAAAACAGCATAGAGTTTCTCTTTTTTTAGCACACGCAATTGAATGTTCAACAAGTAATTCGCAAATCTTTTTTTGGTCATAGGAGTAATCTTTAGGAAGTACATGCCAATATAGTTATCTAGCTATCCGTATATCACACACATCTTTTATCATAATTGCATTTGGTGCAACATAGGTTAGGTGGCACTCTATAATAATGTCTATCTTCTATTCATATTCAATGATATAGTAAAGCACGATGATCCTATATAGGGATAGGATATGTGCATAAGAAATAGACCCGGGCTCGGTATCCATGTATAAGAATCTATGTTCTGGGGTTTACATATACACATCTATTTTCTTATAATTCTAATTGCTAATGTATATTGATAATGATTAGTCGTATAGTCGTAAATAAATTGGATTTTGCATCCATTAAGGTAATAAAAATGGAGATACAAAATAGCTGTTCGCTAATTCAAAGTCAGAAAAGTAAGTAACAATAAAAGAGTAAAGTAATGAAGTAAAGAGTTAATGAAGTAAAGAGTTAATTATTCTAAATTGCCCTGCATTTTAGAGTCTGTGACCGGGGCAGGGAATCTTTTCACTTTTCTATAGATCAGATCTATAGAAAAGTGAAAAGAGAAGGTAAGTTTTTAAGCGACGCGTGTTTTGAGATAAAATAAATCGAAGAAAAGAATAGAAACAGGATCCAATAAAGAATAGGAATTCTTTTTTGGAAAAGGATAAGTACAATAGGATTCAAGATCCAAAAAGAAAAGGAATTCAGAAAGTAAAAAATTCAAATCAAAACAAGATGAGGATAGGAATAGAAAGATAATAATGATAAATAGAATTAGAATATAAGTAATATAAGTATAAGAATATATAGATATATCTAATTGATATCTAATTTATTTATCCATTTTGGATGAAATTTGGCGGCATGGCCAAGCGGTAAGGCGGGGGACTGCAAATCCTTTATCCCCAGTTCGAATCTGGGTGTCGCCTGATCAACAAAAGAATACTGTCATCTTTTTTCTCAAAATATGGGTTCTGAGTGTGGCTCAAAAAGGTACCAATAAATCTGAAGCAACCCAATCTTATTAATGATTGGGTTGAGCTATTATGAATTGAATCAAATAAAAGAAAAAGTGAGAATTCATCCTGCGCATCAGAACTATGAAAGTAAGAAGTCGGAAATATTGGTATACAAAGGTTCCTAAGATAAACTCCATTTTGACTATTAAGGTTGAATAAAGGATTCTAAAAAAGATTCTAAAGACTCCCTAATTATTTGACACTAGAACTTTCTTAATATTGAGGTAGTGTCTACGAACTCTGTCTGCTATGAAATTAGATGGGATAGGCTGATGGTAAATTCATTTATGTGGTTGTGGAAAGAACTGAAGATACTTTGTATTCAAACTCACTATAGGTTCTGAGTGCTGCTCATAAATTGAATCAGAATGGTTGACTCCTTTTTTTCCAATTATTCTTTCTATTTCAATAGAATTCTCTTGAATAAGAGATATAAGAACTTTTTATGAGTGGATTCATTAAATTTTTTCATAAAGAGCCGTAAGTAAGAATCCTATTTTGACTCTGCACCATTGATTCCACTATGATTATGAATCAATAATGGAATAATTACTTCATTCAATAGGGGACATCATTCACATGGATATAGTAAGTCTCGCTTGGGCTGCTTTAATGGTAGTGTTTACATTTTCTCTTTCACTTGTAGTATGGGGAAGGAGTGGGCTTTAGAGCTAGGAAAATTACTAAATTAGTACTTTACTGAAGAATCTACTTGTATAAATTATCAATTGTGCTCGTTTTGCGAAAGCTTAAAAAAAAACTTGACTTGCTTTAGTTTATCTATATCTATAGATTATTTCTTAGATCTAATATCTTAGTAATTTAGTAATATATTATTATAATTCTATTAGTATTAGATTTCTATTTTCTATTTCATCCTCTATTCAATAGTTTTCTTTTCTTATTCTATTTCTTTCTTATTAGAAATTATCTAAATACTAAATAGAATTAGATAATCTTATGGTATAGTATTCTATATTCTATATAGTATATATATAGTCTATGCCCATACTATATCTTCCTACATTAATTCGGGCCCCCGGATCCATATCCATAAGAAGAGATAGAAAAAATCAGGAATTCATGCAGTTGGGCTTGCAATTCTTTTGGATTGATCGAAATGCATACAAATGGGTCTAGAGAAAAAAGAGAGAATTCGAGTGCTATTTCATTTTGATGTATGTCTAATATATATTAGATTATTACTGAGATATAGAATTGTTAATCTCTATATATAATCTATATATATAATCTATATATATAATCTATATATATAATATATATAGAAAAAGCTTCTTTTTATGTACTAAGAATATGAAATATTCTACAATACTCAATTGTATAGTGTGGTAGAAAGAGCTAGATATAGCTCTTTCTACCACACTATCTCAGATACTTCTGATTCCACATTTCATTTAAGACTTAAATAGAGTTTGAAACCCTTTCATTTCTTCAATCTTTGATAAAAATGAATAATGAAAGTTTCATTCAAATTAATCGTTTTGGCTGACTGTTTTGACGTATATGATAAGTAAAAAGGCAGTAGGAACTAAAATGAACAGCGCAGTAGCAATAAACGCAAGAATATTGACTTCCATAATCTCTTTGTTTTCTTCTTTTCTTTCACAATAATTCGGGATCTAATCCCATAGAGATGATAAAGTGGACTCCTATCAATTCAAAGGTATGAATTGCATCTTGATGATACTCAGAATATTCTGAATAACAATATCAAATCGATTTATCATCACGAATTGAATAGTATAACATAGGAAGATCTTTTATCGATACT